ATTCTTTATCGGATCATAAAAACCCACTTTCCGAAGAGCTCTTCCCTCTCTTCGGCATCGAACATCAATTGCAACAATTCGATAGACGGCTCATTGGGATAGATGTAGATAAACAATACCCCCCCCTAGAAACGTATAGGAAGTTTTCTCCTCGTACGGCTCGAGAAAAAATGATTCGAAGTTTTCTCTATATATAGAATTCTAATGAATGGCAAAAAGGTCCATAAAATAAATTAGACTATGATTTCACTCGTTTTTTTCTTCGTCCCTCCTAAAAAAAACCATTTGTACTCATAACTCAAGTTGTATAATTCTCAAAAATAGTTCAAAGGAAAATCTTTAGGCAATTTCATTTATTGAGTAGTCTTTAACCCCCTTTTGTTTGTCTCATTGAAAATCAATTTGGATTCTTTGTTTTGATCCAGTTATTGAGACAATTAAAACGGTGTTTCCTTGTTTCGGGATCCTTTCTCTTTGTTTTAAATCATTGGGTTTAGACATTACTTCGGTGTTTCTCAATCTTTTCAAAATGGTAGCAACATACCCCTTTTGTGATTTCTTTCTACCAAAGAATCATACGAACGGTTGATTCTCGGGTGATACACTTTGGATCAAAAGAGTTTTCTCAATTCCAACAAATTTTCTTTTTAAATTGAAACTTGCTGAAATCGGATCCTTTCGATTTCTATATCGAAGATCTACTTACGAAGTTGTTTCAATTTATTGATTGGCATTAACCCTAGATCTTTGCCCCCGAGAAATGAATTAATACTTTCTACTCGAGCTCCATCATGTACTATGTTTATTTACATTACAACCCAACAAAAAAGAGGGGTTATAGTGCAACAATAGTGCAACAAATGATGTCGAGCCAAGAGCACTTTCATTCCTATATAAAATGGTGGATGTAAGACTAAGAATCCACACCGGATCGCGTCCTTCAAGTCGCACGTTGCTTTCTACCACATCGTTTCAAACGAAGTTTTACCATAACATTCCTCTAATTTGTAACCCGTATGGAATTGATTCAATTGCGGAATCATGAATAGTCATTGGTTCAGCCGTCCATAGACATAGTAATCTATCCCTTTTATTCTATACATAGATGATCCAAATTTTTCTGAAAAATCTGATTAAAAAAAACAAATTAACAGAAATATCTAAGAGAAATATGGAAATACTAATATAAATAATACGAATAAATGCATTCTTTTTGAATCTTGTATCCTCAAGTGACTCGATAGGCTAGGGCTAGATTTAGATTGACATTGACCCAACCCTAACTTCTTCAAATATCAAAGATTCAACTCCCAAGGAATCAGTAAAAATCTTTCTAATTGAAAAAGTTTCCTATTTCTACATCATTATTGGAATAAAGTTTGACAGTAAATACTACATTTGATCATCAAAGAGAAATCTCTCTTTCTTTTCGAATTGATTCATCAATAATTTAAAGCAGATAACTAGATCGAACAAGAAATTCAATTTCTTTTTTTTTTTGTGATATAGCTAAAAAAGACTGATGTAAGGTAAGAGTTAGGTCCTTTGGATTCTGATTTTATCAATCAGATGGACAAAAAGAGGGTTTTCATATCAGATAGACCGAACAACTGTTACTGTTATGGATATTCTATGTTAAAAATTTCCATTTTCACATTGAAGCAATTACAATTCTTTTTCACAAAAATCGAAAGACTGCTATCCCTGAAATACAACGAAATCAAACAATACATACATAGAAGCTAAGCATTTCCTCATTTATATGTATTTTTTTCCTATTTTGTTTAACCTGGGGTTAAGTAATCTTTCTGCAATTTTGTCATTCAAGTGAATAAAATGTATGAGTCACCCCGTCTCAATTGTTAGATTAGATAGATTTACAATTATTCATTAAAGCCAAACACCAAATCCCTAAAAAGTTCAAAAAAAATACATTGGTTACATATGTAACTTGATTCTTTGTTAATGTGATTCGAACAGACACAGAGATTTAAATTCATAAATATCTTTGGTTGCTGATTAACGGCCATCTACTCCCCGAATTCAATGGAAATGATGATTCATAAATCTCAAAAAGATCTCTTTTTATGGAATATGAACTATCTCTTGTCTAGGGACAAAGACAAACAAGTCCAGATTCCATCCTTGCTACTATTTATTATTTTACCCTAACGCGGCCTTAAGAGATGGAATCTCATTGAGTGAATTTAATTAGTTAGTACCAAGAGACCCCTCTTACTCTTATTTAGAATTCAGGGATCCGCAGAACATTAAGATTAATAATTTGGGATACCTCATTTAAGTTTAAGGGGTAGGGAAAAAGAAATAGGAAAAATAGGCCCCTTCGCATTTTGATTCAAAATAAATCATTGAAAATTCAATATAGAGATGAGACCTAAGGTTTTTCTAAGTAACTAACTTCCTTCAATATGAGGGGATGGGTATATGATGAAAAGCCCGCCCTACCCCTTTTGAATTCAAACTTTTGTGATCTATGTTACCATCTTACCTGGATCACAAATATATTCAGTTACATTTGCGTGTCATTTGCACTCAATTCCATTCAGTTTGTTGTGAAAAAAAACTGATATGATTCTTCTCTGAATCATTAAAAATAAAAAAAAAAAAGAATCACATTCTATGACTAATATTATACCTTTAAACAGAAGGTTGTTTAAAAAGGAATCTTTATTCTGATAGAATGGATACGCTCTGGGACGGAAGGATTCGAACCTCCGAATAGCGGGACCAAAACCCGTTGCCTTACCACTTGGCGACGCCCCATTTAGATTTCTATTCGACACTAATAAAGACTAATATTGGTGTTGCGTATTCGTCAATTCCAGTCCAAATATCTATAGAAAATCTTTTTCTAGACTCGATTAGATTCTTGCTAGGATTTTAACACTTGTAGATATAGAATTCAACTGAATTTATTGATCATTACATATAATTCAATTAAGATATTGTATGAAAGTATGATTTCTTCTATTCTCTTTTGAGAATTGGAGGATTTTTGATTGGGTGGGTTCAAAGAAAAAGAGGGGCTTTTTGTCTACCTTACTTCATTTTTCCTTATTTATATCAATAACTCAACCAAAATGCAATTATCTCCAAGAACAAAATGTCTGTTATGCTTAATATCTTTAGTTTGATCTATATCTGTCTTAATTCTACCCCTTATTCGACTAGTCTTTTCTTCGCCAAATTGCCCGAGGCCTATGCTTTTTTGAATCCTATCGTAGATTTTATGCCAGTCATACCTTTGTTCTTTTTTCTCTTAGCTTTTGTTTGGCAAGCTGCTGTAAGTTTTCGATAAAATCTTTACTACTATCCCAGAAAATTCATGATTTATTCGAGAAAAAAACTCTAACAATTAAGAAGAGCAACTAATACAGTATGAACCTTCGATTCAAACACGGAAAGTCGGGGATAACCTCGAGAAATCAAAACCCAGCTCGACCCATTTCGTCATTCTGACCTTTTTTCCAACGAAAGACCCTAACCCTATTAGGGTCCCCCCCAATCTTTAATTGGGGTATGAAATCCATTTTTGGTAATGGGCGACTCTTATTACAAATGACTTTGAATTTCAGAAAATCCTTTTCTATTTTTAGAAATCACTTCGTTTCTTGGTGTCAAAATAGGATAGAATCTATTAGAATATTCTAAATATTTAGAATATTCTAGTATAAAAAATGGAGGATCTATTCTCTTTTCTCGTTTTTTCCAAAAAATGATCTTGGAGATTGTGTAATGCTTACTCTTAAACTTTTCGTTTACACAGTAGTGATATTCTTTGTTTCTCTGTTCATCTTTGGATTTCTATCTAATGATCCAGGACGTAATCCTGGACGTGAAGAATAAAAAGGGTTTTCGTTTTCCTTGCTTGATTTTATTTCTTAGGATTTTTTTATCTATTCCACATGCTGAACTAGGAAAAAGAAAAGGGGGTTTGCAAAATTTGAAAGATAAATCAATCATCAATGGAAACGGAAAGAGAGGGATTCGAACCCTCGGTACGAATAGCTCGTACAACGGATTAGCAATCCGCCGCTTTAGTCCACTCAGCCATCTCTCCCAATTGAAAAAGGTAATAATTACTATGTTACATTACACATGAAGTAAGGATTGAAAAAAGTCTTTCTTTCTCTTTCTTTATTATATAGATATGTACAACTTTTACCAGCAATTTCATTTAGATATAAGTAAGGGCTCGAAAGATCCAATAGACAAATCTAAAGAAAAATAAAGAAGACCCCGTTGCTTTGATTTTGTTCCTTTTATTCCCATAGCCTGGCCCGGTCAATACCTAGCCGGGCCTTTTTTGTTCCAACGAATCCTAGCTAAAAGGATTTAGCTGATTTGAATTTGAAAACAAAAATGCTTGCTATTAAAGCAGCAATAAAAAGACGCAGGGCTATTTCCATTCTTTTTATATAAATGGATATAAATTATATAAAAGTCGCATTTCTTATTTTATAATTCCTTCTCCCTTTTTGAGTTACTTGACGACCTTACGGGAATAAAAAAAATGAAACTACGGGTTGTTAAATAATAATGAATGCATTTTTCTGTTATGATTTCAGTGGTTTTAGCGAGCCATATCTATTAAAACCCCTCCAGCAAAAGAAAAGGTAGAGCTTGTTATTTAGTTATTTAAAAGAGCCCCCCTTTCTTTCCGGAATCTCATTAAATTGAAACCCCCACGAAAAACATCGACACTCGCATTTTCATGATTCTTTTATGATCCTATCTTTATTACGCCCAATTCCTCTATTCGACAAAAAGTTCATTTGTATATAATATTCTATTATAGTTATAGCGGGTATAGTTTAGTGGTAAAAGTGTGATTCGTTCTATGAATCCCCTTAAGAGTTAAGGGATCTTTCGGTTTGATTCATATTCCGATCAAAAACTCGATTTCTTAAAAAGGATTGAATCCTTTACCTTTCAATGACATATTCGAGGAAAAATATCGATTCTCGTGATTTGTATCC